GAATAGGTCTTATTATTCTGACATATTATTAACATTCCTTTGATACTTTTGAGACTTCAAGGGCTGTCTCTGCCTATTTTGCTTGTACTTAATGTTTTCCGATTATACTAGAGATCTTTTAGTATAATCATTAGAACTTGGTCTAATTGGATTTATTGGATTTTTTCATCAATGGTGTTGGATCAGAACCCCCTTTTGACTCTGCGCTGGTAATTCTACTATTATTAGTAAACAATAATTGAATAATTCCTTCATAGAGATCGAGGACATAATTCACATGGATATAGTAAGTCTCGCTTGGGCTGCTTTAATGGTAGTCTTTACATTTTCCCTTTCACTCGTAGTATGGGGAAGAAGTGGACTCTAGAAGTACTACTAATTGAGTTTAGGAATCAAACTGTATCAATTTTTTTTATAGATCGTTCTGCAAAGACTTTTTTTTTTAATTCACTATTTCAATTTAAAAATTGAATTTCAAAAAATTTTCATTTCGAAGTTATATGTATTGGATTCTAGTGGAGTAATGTATTCTATAAATAACATATGAACTCTTTCAATCAAACAAATATTTCAATTATTCCTATGTTCGTATTTCGAAAGTACTCCAAATGGTATGAAATCTTTTCCAATCGAATTCTTCATAAATTTTCTATATCGACAATGAGTAAGAGTAAGAACGAAAGCCTTTTATATACTTTACTTTTTTTTTTACTTTTTATTTGTTATTTTTTTCCGTCTTTCCTCTTCAAAGAGAAAAGAGTTCTGTTATTACATTACGTGGATACACTTTTTTACGGGAAACAACATAGACATAGTGGTTGTACAAGGAGATACTACACATAAGAAAATATTGTCTTGGGCAAGTCACATATTGCGCATTTACCATTTGTTTTATTATTTTAAAAATTTTATTTATGCTGGTCTTTTTTTCATTTCATATAATGGTTGAAGGGTTAAAATTGGTGAGGTTTATTAATCCTTTTCGAAATCCGAAGAAGTTCCCATGGAACCTCTGGATACTCTGTCAACTGGTTAATCAATTACTTCTTTGTTGGAATGCTAACAAGAAGATGACTTGATTTTCTTTTATTATACCCATACCTCTTTTTCTTTCATTGATTTGATTCTTTTTTTCAATGGATATCGGAATTCATATTAAAAAAGATAAGAAATCTAGGAATTAGAATCGTAAGAGTAAGAGCTGTCTTTCGATTATTTCAAATTGATTGGAATCAACACAAATCAAATAGAAATAGATGAAGCAAAGAAATAGAAAAGAAATAGGATTGGGACATGACACTATGTACATTCTATATGGAATTTATATCTATATAATGTCAATTGATATATATTAAATTAACCTGTATCGTCATACAGCAAACTTTATACAGTACAGTACAATAATAATACTAGTATGGTAGAAAAATCGTTTTCTACCATACTATCTAGTATCTCATAGAATACTGCTGATTCTAGTTCGATGATTTCATTTAAAACGTGAAATTTGAATCCTTTTTATTTTATTTCTTCTCTTCAATCATTGATAAAAACTAAAAAGTCACAAGTTTAATTTAAATTAATCACTTTGACTTACTGTTTTTACGTATATTATAAGTAAAAAAGCAGTAGGAATTAGAATGAACAGTGCAGTAGCAATAAATGCGAGAATATTTACTTCCATAATTTCATCCTTTCGTTTTTCTTTAATTCGCAATAACTCGGGATTTAATCCCATAGAGATAATAAATCTTTTGTCTATAAATTCAATGAGATGAATTACATCGAGATATAATCGAATCGGATCAATATCATGAATAACAATATCTGACAAATTGATTCATCGTCAAGAATTGAATAATATAACATAGGAAGATCTTTTATCCATATCGAATTCCAAAGTCAATTTTGATACAATCAAAAACCCCACTTTGATTTATATTTTTCATTCTTTTCCACCCTTTCCTATAAACTAGCGCCCTCCTTGTACAATCATTTGATGAAGTATCATCTAACCGCTTTTACACTTATCTTTGGTTCGAAACAAAGCCAAACAATAGAAATTTAAAAAATAAAAAGATAAAAAGAAAAGGGATTCCTGTTGGCAATGAAATTCTACTCTTTGTACTTTCTTTCACAGAACAGAAAAATGGAAGATGAATTGCTGTATTTTTTTATTGGATTTGGATCCATCGGGACTGACGGGGCTCGAACCCGCAGCTTCCGCCTTGACAGGGCGGTGCTCTGACCAATTGAACTACAATCCCAAGGAAATAACATAATAAAATAAGGTGTACAGTATACATATTCTTATGTTTTTATTCAAATACTTTCGATATGGATATGAACTTTAGCAAGAGAGGCAGTGATTACTAATAATCTTGTCGTTATTTCCAAATTAATTGGATAGTCAATCTTTCAATGAAAAAGGTCTTTTTTTTCTTTACTCTTTTCCTTAGACTTTACACTTCCAGATCTTGATATGAATATAGATCATTAGCAA